TCCGGGGAAAGAATAGGAAAGGTGATTTCACTATATTTCTGACCAGGAACAGGCCCTATCACAAGAATATTTTTTTTAGTGGGACGATAGCTCTGAAAAGACAGATTGCCCATCTTTTCTTTAATCTCGGGAGAAATACGATCGGGGGGGGCTAATTCAAACCCTTCGGGTAAAATAAGAACAGCCCCCACATTCAAACCGCCCTTTTTCCCATTCGCAAGAACTTGTTTCAGTTGCATATCATAAGGAATTCGAACAACTGCTTCAAATACAGTATCAGGAAGTACCGCTTGTGGAACCTCGATATCCACGGGCTTATTAGCTAAATGGCAGTTGGCGCAGACAATACGGCCGGTTGCTTCTCGTGGATTTTCATAACCCTGCTGTGCAAAAATGGGATATGCATTTGAAACGGGTGCCCAAGTTATTATAGATATCATGAGTGATACGGAAATAGATCGAGTAATCTCTTCCTTTATCGAAGAAAAGGTATTTCTAGTTTGCATGGTCCAATCATTGAGCCCAAAAATTTCTACAATAAAATTAGGTAGGTCCCTAGTATAGTTCCCTATCCATGATTCTGCTATTTACTGAAATAATGTTACTCGAATATAGGAGGCATCCTTCTGGATGGGTAGAAGGAATAAGTACAATTTAAAATGTTTTACTTATGTACAAAGTAACAAACATTAGATTTTTCAGTCATTCATTGAATGATAAATCACTACAAGTGACGGAGATACACGATTTAAATAACGGAAGATCCAATATTTAAAAATTGTGTCCAGAATGACCGGAAAAGTGGAAACAAGACCGGATATAATTTGATCGTTATGAGAAAATCCAAAATCTTTGTAGACAGAACCAACCATTAGTTCCCAACCATGGGGCGAATGGAATCCTATACATAAATCAGTTAATAAAAGAATAGAAAAAGCTTTGATTGTGTCGCTTAAGTTATATAGGAACTCTTGAACCCAAGAGTTAAGAATAACAAGTTCTTCATTACCAAGAATAGAATAACCACTTAGAATAATGAAACAGATTATATTTGTCGAGAAGTGCAAAATCGTATGGATACGATCCTCATTGTGCATCTTGATCAATTGGATCGTTTCTTTGTAGATTCCGATACGAAGCTTTTGTAGATGTGTTTCTGGGTATTCCTTTAGCATTTCGTCCAAGAGAAAGAGTTCCTCTAATTCTATAACTTTTTTTATAATACTCTTTTCTTGAATATCATTCAAAAAAATTTCGGATTGACCAGTATTCCACCAATTAGTAACCCAAGATTCTAGGCTTTTATTAAATGAAAGAGAGATCCACCAGGGCAAAAATACTATAGATGCAAGATATAGAAGGGGAATGAATGCTTTCTTTTTTGCCATTTTTTCGTCTTTGATTTTTTAATGAACTCACTTCATTCGTTAACTCTCTACACTACTAATATTTATATCAAACATAAGTTCTATTACAAGTCATATGGATACTATTATGAATCCATTCCCGGTTTTTTAGTTTTTGATTTGTGGATTCATTAGTTAATCCTTGAATTTTGAAATAATACAGAAAGAAAATATCAACGAATCCGCTTTTGTTACTGTGGAGTTGATTTACATACGCATAAAAATTTCGGACAAAGACAGTTTTCTGGCTGTTCCGTATACGTCTGCTTTGGCTCAAATGAGCATTCTGAAGAAATTCCAGTTAAGTTATACTATTACTAAGTTATACTATTACTATGGTCTATAAAAAAGACTATTCTTTCATTTCAGTTTTATCCCTCTTGCTACTAACTAAGAAAGCATTCATTCTGAACTTCATTTTTCAAAAAACTTCAATTGGTACACGCAAGAAATAGGCCAATTCAGCAGCCTTTTGCTCAATTTCTCGTGGGGTCAGATTCTGATCGGTACGAGTCAAGGGAATGGCCCCTTGGCCTCTGATTTCCATATAAAGGACACGACGTGCAGAAATACCCTCTTTAACTTCTATTCTGATGGACTGAATGTCTTTCATAAGGAATCGGAGGAAGATTCGACGATTTTTTCCAGGAAACCCCCAACGAAAAATAGACACTATTCCTTCTTTTCTATCGAATCGATCATAACCGCTACCTACATTCCACAAAATTGTGGACCACAAATAGGAGCTAATAAAGAGACCTGCAATCCCATAGAAAGACATTACGATCCCCTGTGGAAAAAAAATTATTTGCTGAGACGGAAATAAAGATATCAAATCCCTACCAAGATAACTGGAAGTTCCAACCAATAAAAACCCTAATGAACCTAAAAAAAGGATAAAGGCCCAGCAGAAATTGCTGATTTTTCGAGATCCTCTTATAAATTCTATCCATATACGTTCTGATCGCCAACTCATACTAGATCTCGTTGCATTTTATTGGAATTGATAGAATAACAAAAATCTATTTGACTTTTTTTGTTTCCGAAGTAACTCTAATCAACTAGCACTATTTTGATGTGAACCTTTACTTTAGGAGTAATTCATCGAATTACTTAGATCTAAAATAATAACATCACCTTTATATGATTCCCTATAGATACCTACATCGATATAGATATGTTGATTTTACATCTCAAACATTCGTCGCCCGATCTGTTATATATTTTCGATTTTCAAATACTTATAATTCATTTCCTCAGATATCATGTTTACGCATGTATAATCGCTTATGTTTGGAGTAAGCCACATGTTAGACTCTAGTCTACTAAATAGATAGCAGTGTTAGCGTCAAAGTCTAAGTTTTGAAAAAAAAAATAGACGGCACTAGCATATTTAAAAAATCTTGTTTTTTTGAACATGAAGAGATAAAGAAGCCATTGCAATTGCCGGAAATACTAGGCCCACTAAAGGCACAAAAATAGAGGGGAAGGTGGTGAGAATTGTCATAGAATGGATACCTCGACTTAATATTTGTACCTGTTATTTATTGTTATATTAATTGTTATATTAATATTTTTACCTGTTATTTATTGATTGTTATAAAAGGTATCTTATAATTATACTAATTCATATATAATTATACTAAGTAATATCTACGTGAGTATATATAGAAAAGGAATGAGGAATGGCGAATTAAATAAATGGACTTACTCATCTTTCGACATGAAATATATGTATCATAATAGACTTTTGTATTATTTTATTTATTATCTTGTCTTATCATTTTTTTTAATAAAATTTAATAAAGATTTTCGTACAAATTCCCCAAAAGTTCGTTATAATCCGATCCAACAACAGGGATTCGTAGTAAAACTAGAGATCCTCTAGAGATGTAGAAAGATGCAAGACTCTATGCCGCTATTTGCTATAGTTGAATTATATATCCACATGTAATGTAAGAAGGGAGCATGAAATTCATTTTATTCCCGCCAAATTTTGCGGAAGAAATACTTTGCTCTTTTATTTTGTTTAATAGGGGTTTCCTAATTACTAATGAGAAATATCGGTAAAAAAAAAATTTCTCCGCATGATTCTTTCTACAATTTAATCTTATGTTACCAAAGAAAAATCCATTCTTCGAATTTTTACTTTGATTCCTATAAACTAAATAATTACTTGTTCGTCACAAATCAAATAATTCATTTTTGAAGTTTTAAGTAAGGCTTTACTTGATTGAATTTTGATTCGAGGGAACGAAAGCGTGGAGCTGAAATAACTCACTCAAAACACCTTTTAAAGGATTACGTGGTACGATTAGATCGAATAAGCCCTTAGTGAATAAATATTCAGTCTCCTGTGAACCCTCAGGGACTGTCGTATTCAATGTTTGTTCAATTACTCTTTTACCCGCAAATGCGATGTAGGCATTGGGTTCGGCAATAATGATATCCCCCAACATACCAAAACTAGCTGTCACCCCACCAGTAGTAGGAGATGTAAGGATTGCTATATAGAATAATTTTTTATTTAATTGATAATCATATAAAGCGGAAGATATTTTTGCCATTTGCATCAAGCTCACACTTCCTTCTTGCATGCGTGCTCCTCCAGAAGCACACACTAAAATAAGAGGTAAAAATTGATTGGTAGCATACTCGATCAAACGGGTGATTTTCTCGCCTACTACAGATCCCATACTACCCCCTATAAACTCAAAATCCATAACCCCAATTGCTACGGGAATACCGTTTAATTTACCTGTGCCTGTTTGAATAGCCTCAGTTAATCCTGTCTTTGTTTGATAAGAAACAATACGATCTTTATAAGGTTCCTCCTCCGAATCAAATTCAATGGGATCCAACGAGACCATGTCTTCATCCATAGGGTCCCAAGTACTTGGATCAATCAAAAGTTCGATTCTATCTGAACTACTCATTTTCAAATGGTATCCACATTGTTCACAAATATTCAGTTTTGATTTAAAAAATTTCTTATAATTTAATCCATAACAATTTTCGCATTGAACCCACAAATGCCTGTAGTTTTGAGTTCCATCTAGATCATTAGAACTTTCTGTTATAGTGAAATCACTTTCATCCGTGCTAGTTCTTATACTGGAACTCTCACTCTCACTCTCATTCTCACTCTCACTTTCACTACTATTTCCACCTTCACCACAAATGTAACTATCAATACAGATTTGAGCCCGAAGATAACTGTCAATGCAACTATTAATGTGATTATTCCAACTATATTTAGTATCATACATGTAACGATCATAGTGGGAATCATCACTCTTAGATACATTATTTTGATAAGTAGAGTTCAAAAAACTATAAAAAGAACTTTCTAGTTCACTTACAAAAGAAGGATCATTGTCAATCTCAAAAATTTGATTTTCAATATCCAAATATATGGAATAACTGCTGCTATTACTATCCCTAACTAAAAAAGTGTCATCAGATACGAAATTCCGAATGCCGACTAAATCATCAACAGTACTGTAACTAGAATTATCACTATCACTAGGAATGTTTTTATTCATATTATTTATAATTGATTCTTCACTTTCAATAGGACCAAGACTATTGATG